GATAATCATCCACGTCTGAAACGTATCTTAATGCCTGAAAGTTGGATAGGATGGCCTTTACGTAAGGATTATATTGCTCCTAATTTTTATGAAATACAAGATGCTCATTGAATAATCAGAAACGAATCTTCGCTTATACAACAATTAGAATTCCAAATTTTCAAAAAAAAAATTTGTACGTTCTCTTATAGATCAAAAAGAGAAATTCTTATTCACATATTATGGATAGTCTAAATAAAATTTGAAAATTTAAATAAATAAAAAAAAAAAAGACAATTAGAGGGACTCATTAATATTTTCAAATTTTGACGATACTTTTTTCGGATGAGAAGAGTCAATAGGATAAAACTAAAAGAGTTCATGATGCCGAACCATGGATTGTGCACATCACTTAGATGGGTTCCAGAAAGTCACATAGGAAGAAATGAAATATGAAAAGAAAATAGAAAAAATGAAAGGAGATCAGATTCGATTTGTACTATATCTGAGATGAATCTTGGATATTCGCATCCTTCAACTCCCCTAGACTAGACTTTTGAATCTTTCAACCTACTAAATTATCGTTTCGAATATGTATGAAGTATTAACATTCTTTTTGAGCAAGAGGAGATACCCAGTATGAAAAAAGAAAAAGAAGGGGAAAAAATCTATTTCTTTTACATACTTTATTACATACTTTATATACTCTTTACTCATCTATAAATAGAATATATATAGGGTTATAGCCCCAGATACTTAGATGGATAAATATGTATCATGATTTATATTATTAATCAATATGTATGTTGACTCATATCAATTTATTTGTATAAGTATCTATTCTACAAATAACTCATGTGCCAGGAACCAGATTTGAACTGGTGACACGAGGATTTTCAGTCCTCTGCTCTACCAGCTGAGCTATCCCGACCATTTACGACGCATCATCCTCATTTTAATAGAGGATTGGGGTCTATGTCAATTAAAAAGATGAGAAGGGTATTACAAAGTCTTATCCAGGCCTTGGTGAAATTTCTTGGATCAAAGACTTTGTAAGTTTCAGTACAGTACGAGTAATGAAATGAATTGTTAATTGTGCAAATTTTAAATTTTTCTTCCTTTCTCAAAGATATTTATTTGTACGTGTATCATATATATCACAACAATTGTGATAAGAAAAAAATTTCCGCTCAAATCCGTTTGTGAAAGAGTAGAAATTAGAATGAATGAGAAACATAACAAATTTGGAACCGCTAACGAAATGAGAGTATAGGATAAATAATTAGAGAATCAAATGGACTGGGGATAGAGGGACTTGAACCCTCACGATTTCTAAAGTCGACGGATTTTCCTCTTACTCTAAATTTCATTGTTGTCGATATTGACATGTAGAATGGGACTCTATCTTTATTCTCGTCCGATTAATCAATTCTTCAAAAGATCTATCAGATTTTGATGGAGTAAATGATTTGATCGATGAATATTCGATTCGTTTTTCAATTTGAAATTGATTCACAACAATTCTTTCATTTTTAATATAAATATATTATTAATACGGATTCATGTCGTTATTAATCAGTTATTAATCATTTGACGATAGTATTTCAGTAGGTATATAGGTTGATTCTTCATCCTTTCTCTTTCTGGAGTTTCGATGGAAGGATTCCTTTACTTACTAAAGTAATACAGCCAACTCCATTTGTTAGAACAGCTTCCATTGAGTCTCTGCACCTATCCTTTTTTATTATCGCTTTATGAACCCTTATTTTCATAAAACAGGATTTGGCTCAGGATTGCCCATTTTTAATTCCAGGGTTTCTCTGAATTTGAAAGTTATCACTTGGTAGGTTTCCATACCAAGGCTCAATCCAATTAAGTCCGTAGCGTCTACCAATTTCGCCATATCCCCTTTTTGTGATTAGAATCTCATTATGATACCATACCATTCTCCTTTTTCTTTTATTTATATTATGCATTATGCCGGAATTGTTGAAGTCATTAGATAGTAGTTCTCATATTGAAAGTGTTTTCGCCTATTTGGATTTCTTGTCTATCTTATTTCATCTTTATCGTAAACTCATATTTAATTCAATGAAAAAAGATTCTCTCATTTCTCTATCCAAATTCAATATAGATGGATATATACCACATAATATATACCACATATATTATATATATAGTTATTATTTTTCTTATATTATTATACATATATATAGATATATAATATATGTTCCTTTTTCTATCGTTTTTAACGTGCAATTTTGAATACTTGAACGGTCGATTCTTTTTTTTCGGCTTAGGTTTCATTTTTCCGACTGAAAACAGAGGAATGTTTCATTATGATCTGAATTGCACTTTTATCTTTATTCTTCTCTTTTTCTTAGGACAGATCTTCTAATAAAATAACTAAAAGGGAAATTTATTATTATTAAAATAAAATGAAATTTATAATAATATAATCAAATTTGAATTAGAAAAAATTCTAATTCTTTCGAACATTATTCTAATATATAGAATATAT